TGTCTAGAAACTTCTTGTCTAGTATACAATCCTTGAAATAAGTCTTGAAAACAATCTCCTCTGGTATATCAAATAAGTCGATCTCTTGGCTCTTATTTACTTGTAATGGCAATTTAGAAATAGAGGAGTCCTTCTTAGTTTCAGAAGAAATGTATTTATATGCTAAAAGATCATATTTATAGTTTTTCTGAAACTTAGTTTTTTGATTTCTTACTAATGAATATACTTCAGAATCATCTTGTTTTTTGGAATGAAGTAATGGGTCTTTTTCATATGAATCTCCTTTATTTAAATCGTTATTTTGAGGCGTATGGCGTCGGTTGACTTTATTTCGCCAGGTTTGTGCGCCTACTCGCTCCCAATGAACCTTAGATAAATTGTATTGAGACTGACCTCTTAACCAGTTTTTCCATGGATTCGTTCCAAAATTTCGAAGTTTCTTATGCTTTAATTCGGAATGAAATATTCCCTGTCTTTCAAAAGAATCCTTTATTGCAGTCTTAAGAAAAAAAGACGTTCCGCGATATTGAAGAACAGATCTTAACTTATCACTAACTAGGGTTTGTGATAATTTGTAAAATACATATGCTTGTGACAGGGAAGATAAATTTGGCAAGGAAGCAAATTTCGGAACAATCTGTGACTTCCGCTTATTTATATTTTTTATAGTCGAACTAAAGGTAATTCTTTTTTGATTTGTTTCAGTATTGGAAATGTCTTTCTCAAAAAATTTTTTTGTTAAATTGATTCTAGGAATCTTAATGATACATAGAAAGATATCTAGGTATATTTTGTATATTTTTTCAATGAAAATTTTTTGAAAATAATTCCATTTACTTATTAATCGAACATTTCTTCTTTTTACAATTTTCCAAATATTTTTTGGTGATTCTACATTATTATTTTGCTTTTTATTGTTAGGACTATTATTTAGTCCTGGAGTTACTTTTTTTTTTTCTTTTGTAATTCTTTCTATTTGATTTTTTATTGTGCTTGTTCTATTAATCAGATTTTGTATTTTTTCTTCTGAATTTGTAGAAGCTGTAGATCGAATTTGACTAAATGATTCATGAATTATCTCATTGCTGATTATAGAATCTTTTTCTTTTTGAGTTTCACTCGATTCATCTACTCCTATCCCTTTCAATCTTATATTTTTTTTTATTATTTTCAAAATTGTGCTTTTTAGAACTAGAACCCTTTCTTTAAGCCGTTTTATGCTTTCTTTAAGCCGTTTTATGCTTTCTTTTGGGTTTCCTAGAACTCTAACAAAATTTTGCTTTATTTTTTGGTTGAAAACGCTTCTTATAAGTCGAAAGGCGCTCCCTTCCAATTTTTCTGCTGCTAATCTTTGACTTTTTTTGCCTAGTTCGTTAAAAATGGGCCCCCAAAAAATGGAAAAGGAACGGTTGGGTCGGGCACCACCCCAAGGATAGTCAGCTAGTCCCCAGAAAGACCTTATAAAAGCATAATCGTTGGTTATCCTTTGTCTATCATCCGCTGTGTGCCAAGGTTTCAACTCTAAAGGCCATAAAACTTTGACCTGAAGACCGTATTCCCACCACTCTTCCGGAAAGTTGCTGATGGATATGACGCCTATAGCAAAACCGTCATCGTTGCATAAAAGATGAGTCTCGTTTTCCCAGTCCTTTCTATCCTCAGCCCACTCGGGCTGCTGCAAAAATAAGATACGACCAATATTTTTAGCTATTATCGCTAAAGGCAATGCAATATATCTTCTAAAATAGGAGTTAAAAACTAATACGATACCTCTTACTCCTAGCCCATAATAAAGTTCATTCCATGCATCTATTCCATCCATCCGGAACAGCTCTTCTTCGGGGTCTAGTTCGATTTTATCTTTTTTGATTCTTTTCCATTTTTTCCGTTCTTTCAATGCTTTGCTTTTTTTTTCGTCTATCTTCCTTTTTGTCTTCCTTTTTGTTTTTGTCTGTTCTTTCTTAGGTCCCTTAAGAGTGAAAAGGTCCCCTTTTTTGATTCCAAACCTATGCAGCAAATTTTGCATTTTCAAAACAAGGGGTTTCACTACCCTAAAAGAACTAGACAGTGTACTTTTTAAGAAGCCCAAAAAAAGAGGGGAATGCGGAAACATTTCAATCTGTCTTACAACAACTCCGTTTTTACGCCTTAGGACGCTCGCAACACCTTTGATGTCATCCTGATGCCAAAATTGGTCGCGCACCGCTCTCAAGGAGGTCCTCCACACGTCTTTATTCTCGGTTTTCCACTCGATATTGGTGATGAGGCTGCCAACGTGAACATGAGCAAGGCTTTTCTCAAAGTCAATACTATAAGGGTCTCCCCCACTCTTGATCAAATCCTTCTTAACCTTCTCATTAATCTCTTTAGCAATCTCCGGATCAATCTTATTACTATCTTTAGAAAGATTTTTGATAAGTAAATTTTGAGTATCCTGATTCAAAATAATTTCATATTTGTATTGTGCTGATATAATATCAAAGCACTCATTATCTCCCCGCTTGGTCACAAAGGGTTCGCCCAGGTCGTATGCGACCTCGCGGAGTAATACGTATGACCAGCGAGGGACGCGTTGACCGATGTGCGCTCGTCCCACACTTTCTCCCACTTTATAAGTCCTTAGTTGCTTTAGCTTTTTTAGTTTTCGCTGGTTCCAATCAATGCCTCCCCCCCCTTTTTCCCAAGGCTTAGAAAAAAATTTTGCCAAAGGATTATAATATAATTTTCCTTCTGCTCTTAGTTTTAGTGTTTTACTTTTTAGTATCGCGAACATTCTCTCTTCAAATTTTGGGGACTCGAAAATGAAACCTGGCAAAAGGGTCTCATGAATTTGATTTAGAGCAAGGATTTGCTTAAGTTGAGATTCTGTAGGTTCATCGTCGATTCTTTCACGAGATTTTGTAGTTCCATTTTTTTTTCTTCGACGAGATTGCATTGCATTCTTTTTTCTTCGACGAGATTGCATTGCATTCTTTTTTCTTCCACTAGATTTACGAGATTTAATTACATTGTAGACTTTTTCACGAAATTCACCCAATTGAAGAAGTGCCCTTTCTTCGCTTAGACGTGCTTCTTCGCGTAGACGTGCTTCTTCGCGTAGACGTGCTTCTTCGCGTAGACGTGCCTCTTCTTCCCTTTTCTCCTGTTCTTTGCTTTTCGGTGCCTTTTCTTCGCTTTTCTCCTTTTCTTCGCTTTTCTCCTTTTCTTCGCTTTTCTCCTTTTCTTCGGGATCCTCGATTACTTTTCGAAACTTTTTGATTCTTCCACGAGAGGGCCCATTCAACAAAGGATCATACCTTTTTGGTAGGCAGAGGCAGGTTTCGTTCATTTTCTCAATACAAACCCGAGTCCTTTTGTCGAGTATATCTAGAAAAAGAAATCCCGTGTCTAGAGCCTCAATTCTCTTTATAAACTCGTTATTTAAGTTGTTTTGTCTTTGTTTGTTCTTATAAAGCCAATCTTTGTCTAGTTTATCAAAGGAGAGTCTTTCTACTGTGGACGAAGATATCATCCCTTTCGTCAGTTCCTTAAAACTAGAAAAACTTGGAGGATCTGTAAAAGATATTCTTTTTTTTCCATCACTTCGGCATGTATCAAAAAAATATTGTGAAGCTTCCTTTCTTACAGCCCCAAAAAAGTGTTGATTGCTTATGTATCGTACTGGACGAGTCCATTGAAACTGAAAAAAATCGGCCGCTAAAATGCCTTCCACCACTATGGGTGCTTTTTGATCTTTTTCTTCATCCAGATCCGCTCCCAAACGCGTGGGAGGAATTTCTTCTTTGAATAGCACTTTTTTTCGTGCAATCTCCTCTTTCTTTTCCTCTTTCTTTTCCTCTTTCTTTTCCTCTTCCTTTTCCTCGTCCTCGTCCTCGTCCTCCCAGTAAGTGTCAGCTTCTCGGCCTTGTCTGGCTAACCAATTTGGTTGCAGTTGTGGGGCTTGGACGCTTGTCAGTGGATGTGGAAAAATGAATAAAGGTATTCTGCCTAAATAGTAGGCACAGGTAACAAATAAGAAAATATTCACGAACCGACCCGTGTTTCTCCTCAAGTTTATTAACAGCAAGTACTGAATTTCTGACACAACCCACTGAAAGGTTCGCATAAGGAATTCAAATTCTTCCCCAAGGGACCTAACAAGGTACTGATAAATCTTCTTTTTGTATTTATTCAATTCTGACTTAATGGACTTATTCAATTCTGACACACGGTACTGAAAGTGTGAAAAACGGACCTGAAATTTTGCCCCAAGGTACTTATAAATGTACTTATCCAATGCGGACACAAGTTCCTTCTTAGATCTACTCAAAAGATAGATCCGTATCCAGTCGAATAATCTTTTCGTGAATAAAAGGAAACAAATGTGACCAATTAACCAACCAACAAAACTACTTGTTACAAATAACATCTTGTTGTTGCATCGAAACATATAAACATTGACTAATCTGGCTAACGTTGAATTTGGTAAAAGGATCTGGTTGGCTAATTGAAAAATGAAAGTATTCAGGAAAATGAGGAAATTGCTTCTGGTACTGGTAGTGATAGTATAGTCCCAATTGTCGGCTGCGAAATAAAGCAAAAGATACGGTAGAAATAGTACAGCTAGTATATGAGGTGTCCACAATAGTAGATGCAGAGGCCTATTATAGATCGACATGAACCTCACGAGCTGGCCCATAATCAAACCAGTTATTGCTGCTGCCTTCTGCTCGGGTTCTTCAACGAAAAGGAAGAGATAAGCGGGCCTTATGGAGAATGTAGTTAGAAATCCATAATAGAGTCCGACCCCAACGACCGAATTGGTTATCTTCATACACAAGCTTACAAACGATTGAAATAGCATGATCACCACCTCCTTGGTTTTCTTTTTTTTTTTTTTTCTATTGTCTATTGCAATAGACAATAAAATTTGTATCTATTTTTGTTTATATATTGAATTATATATATGTGATTTTTGTTTATATATTGAATTATATATATGTGATTATTTTTCGTTTTTA